TGAATCTCTTGTCTCCAGCTATTGGAGATCCCATTTCCGTACCAACTCAAGATATGCTTATTGGACTCTATATATTAACGATCGGGAATCGTCGAGGTATTTGTTCAAATAGGTATAATCCATGTAATCGAAGAAACTATCAAAATGAAACGGTTGACGATAATAAGTATACGAAAGAGAAAGAACCCTATTTTTGTAGTTCCTATGATGCACTTGGAGCTTATCGGCAGAAACGAATCAATTTAGATAGTCCTTTGTGGCTCCGATGGCGACTCGATCAACGTGTCATTGCCTCAAGAGAAGTTCCCATCGAAGTTCAATATGAATCTTTGGGTACCTATCATGAGATTTATGGGCACTATCTAATAGTAAGAAGTGTAAAAAAAGAAATCCTTTGTATATACATTCGAACAACTGTTGGTCATATTTCTTTTTATCGAGAAATAGAAGAAGCCATACAAGGGTTTTGTCGGGCCTACTCATACGATACCTAAGCTAAGTAATTATGTGATACCGTGGGAATTCGGTTCTCTACGGCTCAACCGGTATCATAATTCCTGAATTTCTACGTGAATCAAGATCGAGGAAAGGAAGTCTTCAAATCACTGACTCAAACCCATTGTCGAATCCTACTCAGCGGAATATGGAGGTACTTATGGCAGAACGGGCCGATCTGGTTTTTCACAATAAAGTGATAGATGCAACTGCCATGAAACGACTTATTAGCAGATTAATAGATCACTTCGGAATGGCATATACATCGCACATCCTGGATCAAGTAAAGACTCTGGGTTTCCAGCAAGCCACTGCTACATCCATTTCATTAGGAATTGATGATCTTTTAACAATACCTTCTAAGGGATGGCTAGTCCAAGATGCTGAACAACAAAGTTTGATTTTAGAAAAGCACCATCATTATGGGAATGTACACGCGGTAGAAAAATTGCGTCAATCCATTGAGATATGGTATGCTACAAGTGAATATTTGAGACAAGAAATGCATCCTAATTTTAGGATGACTGATCCTTCTAATCCAGTCCATATAATGTCCTTTTCGGGAGCTAGAGGAAATGCATCTCAGGTACACCAATTAGTAGGTATGAGAGGATTAATGTCGGACCCCCAAGGACAAATGATTGATTTACCCATTCAAAGCAATTTACGCGAAGGACTTTCTTTAACGGAATATATAATTTCCTGCTACGGAGCCCGCAAAGGAGTTGTGGATACTGCTGTACGAACATCAGATGCTGGATACCTCACGCGTAGACTTGTTGAAGTAGTTCAACACATTGTTGTGCGTAGAACAGATTGTGGCACTATCCGAGGTATTTCCGTGAGTCCTCGAAATGGGATGACGGAAAAAATTTTGATCCAAACACTAATTGGTCGTGTATTAGCAGACGATCTATATATGGGTCTACGATGCATTGCCACTCGAAATCAAGATATTGGTATTGGACTTGTCAATCGATTCATAACCTTTCGAGCACAATCAATATATATTCGAACCCCCTTTATTTGTAGGAGTACATCTTGGATCTGTAGATTATGTTATGGTCGGAGTCCCACTCATGGCGACCTGGTCGAATTGGGAGAAGCAGTAGGTATTATTGCAGGTCAATCAATTGGGGAACCAGGGACTCAACTAACATTAAGAACTTTTCATACCGGTGGAGTATTTACAGGTGGTACTGCAGAACATGTACGAGCTCCTTCTAATGGAAAAATCAAATTCAATGAGGATTTGGTTCATCCCACACGTACACGTCATGGACATCCTGCTTTTCTATGTTATATAGACCTGTATGTAACTATTGAGAGTCAGGATATTCTACATAATGTGAATATTCCACCAAAAAGTTTTCTTTTAGTTCAAAACGATCAATATGTAGAATCAGAACAAGTGATTGCTGAGATTCGCGCTGGAACATCCACTTTCAATTTTAAAGAGAAGGTTCGAAAACATATTTATTCTGACTCAGAGGGAGAAATGCACTGGAGTACCGATGTGTACCATGCGCCTGAATATAGATATGGTAATGTTCATCTCTTACCAAAAACAAGTCATTTATGGATATTATCAGGAGGTCCGTGCAGATCCAGTATAGTCACTTTTTCGCTCCACAAGGATCAAGATCAAATGAATGTTCATTCTCTTTCTGTCGAACGGAGATATATTTCTGACCTCTCAGTGACTAATGATCGAGTGAGACACAAATTGTTTAGTTCGGATCCTTCCAGTAAAAAAGGGAAGGGGATTCTTGATTATTCAGGACCTGATCGAATCATATCTAATGGTCATTGGAATTTCCTATATCCTGCCATTCTCCACGAGAATTCTGATTTATTGGCGAAAAGGCGAAGAAATAGATTCATCATCCCATTCCAATATGATCAAGAACGGGAGAAAGAACTAATGCCCCGTTCTGGTATCTCGATTGAAATACCCATAAATGGGATTTTACGTAGAAATAGTATTCTTGCTTATTTCGACGAT